GCATCCGCCCATCTAAGAGATTTCTTCGTGCCGGGTCGTGAGCTATGTGGAGCGATCAAAAAAATGGGATCTATTGGGCTTTCACCTGCACTGCCTTCGCCTAGGACATTAGAAAGGGCTTGCTGCTGGTTCGGAACTCCCCTATCTATTTGAATTGATTTACAGCGCCTATTTTCAAGCGGAATTGCTTCTCTTAACTTGAAAGAGGGTCTCTCCTGTCCGGCTCGATATGAACAAGGTAGGCTGGTAGGCTTCTATCCGACTATTAGTACATGCAGTTCTCCCCTTAGCCTTAGGGCAGGCAGGAAAGAAATTAACAGCTTCTAAAGAAAAGAGGACGACTTAAGACAGCAAGAACGGGCAAAAGAAGTAAGTCACTTGCAAGCCCGAAAAGAAATCGATGAATGTGTCCCGACCAAGCAACGAAGAAGCGCTAGCAGATGAGATTGGACCTATATAGACTAGGGGAAAGACAGTCTTGGGGGTCCCGTGAGAACTAGCCCTTTGAGGAGCTCTCTAAGCTGTCTAACTCTCTATTAGCATATGCAGAGGGAAACCAGGTTCAATAGCCGGATAGAGTAAGAAAACAACTAAATAGAAATGAGTACTTGCTACGGGAGTAAAGAGTTTCAAGAAAAAATATCCTTAATGCGACTGCGGGAAGGCTGTTCCTGCTACATTTCGCTGGGGAAGAAAGAAGGAATTGAGTCCTTTCACATTATCACGGAAAAAGGGGATTGCCTATTAGTCAATTTTGACTGGAAAAAGACCCGGAACCCCATACCCTCTCATTCACTTACTATAGGCCGAGGAGCGTAGATTCATCTTACTTTTTATAAATGGAAAAAGAGACATAAGTCACGCATTCGAGCAAGAGCCTTTGCCTTTCTTCGCTATGTAAATAGAGGGCCGGAGGAAGAAGTGCCAGAACCTCAACAAAAGAATTAAGGTGATAGAGTCTTACAGGAGACGCTAGGCTTCGGAATTGAATGGAATGATTCCTCTCCCTTGGTTGCCTTCACTGCCCGTGAATCCCTTCTCTTTTTCTATTCCAGTAGTCTTATGCGGTCTGGTCTGTCCATTAGTTGCTTAACTCATAGTAGTTAGGAGGTTGTTGTCCTAATGAGTGTAGCGGAGTGCTCCCTATCCTATTACTCATCTATAGGGCTATCACCCTAGCTTTCCCTGTCTCTGCCTTTCTTTCCTAGTCCTGAGTTTTTCTTCTTGACTATTGCGGGTTTGACACTATTCAATACTAAATATCTACTCGTGGAGGGAGGGGAGGCAATAGATTCATCTTAGGCGGTAAGCGAAGGAACTGTAGGGCTTAGGGCAGCCTCGGATTTTTCTTCAATAGGCTCTAGGGGAGGTGAGAAGAGAGCCAATAGCTATTATAGAAGGACTTAACAATTCATGGCATGAATTAGAGTTGAAGGAAGAAAGACATGAAATGCTAGAAAGATGGAATCTATGAATGAGCTCTTTCGTCTAAGCCTAGAACTAGGCAAGAGCAAGGAATGGACTTTAAGTGAGTGAAAACCGGAAGGAGGGGACAAAGGTCAGTTCTATAAGGCAAGAAAGCAAGATCAGAAGAAGGAGCAATGCAGAATAACTAAGCATGACAAGGAGAGGATAGCTAGACTTTCAAAGACAGTAGCAATGGCAAGGAGACTAATCCCGATATTCTTTCCCGGAGGATTCTATTGATCCAAGACCTGTATGTAGACCTGGGCCTCCCCCGCTTTCAGTTAAGGCCAGAAAGAATTATCTTACCTTTATCTTCTGTCAGTCTTTGAAGTTTCCTTTCTTTGAAAACCAAGGATGAAGCTAGAATGTGGAGTACGGACTTATCATGCTTCCCAATTCCACTAGCATAAAAGAGTTTATTCAACTCCTGAGAGATTCTAGAGTTCCTGAGCTACCCCAATTTGATGAGAATGAGGGAAGAAGTCCTTAGCTATTCCTTTGGCCTATAATAAGAAAGGTCCATCAAGACTCAGAAATTACCCTCGATCTTTTCAATCCCTCTAGTAGAGAATTCTTAGCCTTCGTCTTAGAAACTGAGCTCTCACAAAGCAAGTCATTACTTATTGTTTACACACACTTTCTATTTGACTTAGCCTACTTCTTTCTCATTAGATCAATTAGGCAGGGGAAGACTCTGTGTACTAACTTTCTCTTCTTTCTTCTTCTTTGAAATCCCTTGCCACTTCCCTTCTTTGCTAGCACGTACCTGTCTTTGCTTTGCACAAGAGATCCCCCTACTCTTCACACCCCTCTAGTCCTGATCTTGCTTATGCATTACTTGGGAAGGATTGCCCTCTCCCTTTGTTGGGGGCTTTGGCTACCCTACCTCATTCCCTTCACAAGCCAAGGACAAGATGAATCTATTGCCCTGCCTCCAAGAGAAGAAATGGCACCAATCGATTCAATAGAAGGCATTAAGCAGACAGAGCGAGAAGAGAGGATATCCTTTATCCTGTTGCAGCTTTCATGAAGG